AAAGTCCCCCGATGGCCAGACAAATTAATAACCGAATTTGAACAACAAGTTCAAGAAGGCATTGACAGCGGGGGAGTGCCAGTCGAATATCAAATTCGCTCAAGAAAAGCCAAATACGTAAAGGTTTTGATTCCTACCAAAGAAGAAGAAAAAAAAATTGAAGAAAAAGCAAATGAACATGAACAAAAGGAGCATAAACAACATAAACAAAAGGAGGATAAACAAAATGGACCTGAACAGAATTATTACAATTCTAATAGCAGTGGTGATACTGATACAGAAGATGAGATAAAGGAATTTATTTTGCCAAGTTATTCATACCAATCGGACTTTCGGCGAGGAGTAATTAAAGGTGCTATGCGCGCTCAAAGGCGTAAAACTTTCATTTTTGAACTGTTTCAAGCAAAGGCGCACTCTCCCCTTTTTTTGGATAGAGTCAAAAGACTCCCCCGCCTACCGTTTGATATATCCAAATTTTGGAAAGTTTTTTTTACAAATTGGACAGACAAGGGGATAGAATCCGAAATTGTCGAGTATATAGACGTGGAGTATATAGACGAAGAAGGAAAAAAAAACAAAATTGAAAATAGTCTAAACGAGGAAGAAGAAGAAAGTCGGATGGAGATATCGGAGGGATGGGATAATATCATATGTGGGCACATAATAAGGGGATCCGCGTTAATAACTCAATCTATTCTTAGAAAATATATTGTATTGCCTTCATTGATAATAGCAAAAAATATTGGACGTATATTATTATTTCAATCTCCTGAATGGTTTGAGGATATACAGGAATGGGAGCGCGAAATGCATGTTAAATGTACCCATAATGGTATCCAAGTATCGGAAACAGAATTTCCAATAAATGGGTGGACAGAGGGTATTCAGATAAAAATCTTATTTCCTTTCTACCTGAAACCTTGGCACATACGACCCTCTGATAGAAATCTAATCGAAGAGGAAAACCAAAAAGATGAGTTTTGTTTTTTAACAGTTTGGGGACGGGAAACTAACCTTCCTTTTGGTTCTCCCAGAATTAGAAAAGGAGATTCTTTTTTTGACCCCATTTTTAAGGAACTACAACCAAAAATAGAAAAATTAAAAAGGGCGTATTTAGATTTCTATTTATATTTATTAGGAAAAACCAAATTAGTTTTAAAAGAAACAAAAAAATGCATTATTGACATTATTGAAAGGTTAGTATTTATAACAAGAATACTAAAACAAAAAGTACTCTCAAAATTCAACCAAATTTTTAGATTAATAAAAGTATCAGACTCGAATGAAATTAAAAACGAAAAAGATTCTAGAAGCAGCAATCAAATAATTCATGAATCAGTTAGTCTATTTCAATCTCAAAATTGGAAAAATTATGCACTAATAAAAAGGGAGGATCTAACAGGTAGAACAAGGACAATTAAAAATAAAATAGAAAGAATTACAAAAGAAAAAAAAAAAATAACCCCATCCGGCGTATATATTAATCCTACCGAAAAAGGGTATAATGCTAAAAGATTCGAATGGACAACAAATATTTGGCAAATATTAAAAAGAAGAACTGTCCGATTAATCTCTCAATTAGATTGTTTTATAAAAATTTTCCTTGAAAAAGTATACATAGATATTTTTTTAGCTATTATTAATATTACCAGACTCAATATACAATTTCTTTTTGAATCGATAAAAAAAATGCCGGATAAGCCCATTAATGAAACAAAAGAAGAAAGGCTTAATAGAAAAAATAAAAATATAATTAACTTTATTTCAATTAATATTCTTAGAAATAGTAAAGATTTACATAGTTTTGGGGACTTATCCTATTTGTCACAAGCATATGTATTTTTTAAATTATCACAAACCCAAGTTAGTAACAAATTAAGATCTGTTTTTCAATATAATGGAATGTCTTTTTTTATTAAGGATGAAATAAAAGATTCCTTTGAAACACAAGGAATACTTGATTCTAAATTAAGTCATAAGAAACGCCCGGATAATAAATGGAAAAACTGGATAAGGGGACATTATCAATACAATTTGTCTCGTCTTAAAAGGTTTAGAAGGTGGAAAAAGATGAAAAATTTCATTAATCTACGTTATAGAAAAAAAAAAAAAAAAACCAAGCGGGATTCATATGAAAAAGTTCAGTCCATAAAGGGGGGTAATTCTAGGAATTCTGAAGTAGATTACTTAGTGAATCAAACAGTGAATCAAACAGAAAATTTTCAAAAAAGCTCTAAATATGATCTGTTATCATATAAATCTATTAATTTTAATTATGAAAATAAGAGGGACTCGGCTATTTCTAAATCAAGCTCGCAAGTCCAATTAAAAAAGAACGAAGATATTTCTTATAAATCCAACACTCATAAAGAGAATTTTTCTGATATATATATATGGAGAAGTTTCCCTATTCCTATTAAGAATTATGAAAATATTCATTATAGACAAAAAGATCGCGATAGAAAATATTTTGATTTTCGTTTTTTTAATTTTCAAAATCCAACTTGGGATCGTAGACAACAACTTATTATTGAGTCCTACATCAGAATGGATATCACGAGTAATGAAAATACTCATATTGATACTAACAATTATCAATATCCAATTTTTGAAAAAATTGATAAAAAAAAGCTTGTTTATCTTAAAAATCCGCAAAAGCTCCAAACCAATTTACCAAAACCCCGAAAAGGTTTTTTGAATTGGATGGGAATGAATGAAGAAATACTAAAACGTCCCATCTCATACCTGGGATTTTTTTCCTTCCCAGAATTTGTCCTACGCTATAGTCTATATAAACTAAAACCGTGGGTTATACCAAGTAAAATCCTTCTTTTAAATTTGAATCTAAATGAAAATGATCTTAGTGAAAAGAAAAACATCGAAGGAAACAAAAAACAAAAAGGGGAATCCGTTTCAAATAAAGAAATAAAGAATCAAAATCGAAATCAAAAAGATCAAAAAGATCAAAAAGAAAAAGAATCGGTCGAAAGCAAAAGAGATCTTAGATCAAATGTACAAAAACAAGGGAATGCTGAATCTGTTCCTTCAACAAACCACGAAAAAGATATTGAAGACCCTTCCCCCAAAAAAATGAAAATTAAAAAGAGAAAGAAAAGTAAGCTAGAAAAAGAAATAGATTTACTCCTAAAACGTTTTGTAGTTTTTCAAATTACCTCGCGCAGTACTTTGGCTAAAAGAATTTTGAATAATATCAAAATATATTCTTTCATGCTTGGACTGCCAAATCCACGAGAAATTACTATATCCTCGATTCGAGGAGGAGAAATTAGTTTGGATTTAATGTGTATTCGAAAGGATGTAAAGCTTATAGAATGGATCAAACGCGCGTTCTTTATTGTCGAACCCACACGCCTGTCTGTCAAAAATGATGGACAATTTATTATGTATCAAACCTTAGGTATTTTGTTGGTTCATAAGATTAAGCACCAAATTAATCAAGGATATAGAAAACAACCCTATGTTGATAAGAATGGTTTTGATTTACTTGTTCCCGAAACCATTTTATCGCATAGACGTCGTAGAGAGTTGAGAATTCTAATTTCTTTCAATTCAAAGACTTGGAATAAAAATCCAATATCTTCGACTGAGAACAATTGTAGTCAATCTTTGGATTTGGATAAAGAGAACCCTCTTAATCTTAATAAAGATAAGAATGAATTAATTAATTTCAAATTTTTTCTTTGGCCTAATTATCGATTAGAAGATTTAGCTTGTATGAATCGCTATTGGTTTGATACAAATAACGGCAGTCGTTTCAGTATGTTAAGGATACAGATGTATCCGCGGTTGAAAAGTCGTTGATAGCCCATTTTTCCTATATATGCTATACCCTACGGGGTATATGAAAGTAAAGAGATTGACACGCCCCACCTTCCATGCCATTCTAATATTCTAATATATAATACGAAGACTAAAACCGCTGAGGTATCAATTAGGCCTACAAATCAATTAACAAAATCTTCTTCATTTTAGGCCTAAATTATGCCATGCAAAAATGAACCCCCTTCCTTCTTTCTTCTTTTTTTCTTTTTCAGAATAAATTAAATTGAAACCTGGATGGATTAATATGACCTGGGTGGATTAATATGAGTTGATAAAATTAGGAGTTCATAAAGAAATTCAGATTATTGTATATAACACATTAAAATTACTATCATTATTATTACTCATCGATAAAATCCGTATCTGTAAAAGTGGAAGAGGGAAAATCTTTTATGGTAAAAAGTGCATTCATTTCGGTTATTTCTGAAAAAGAAAGAAGGGGGTCGGTTGAATTTCAAGTATTCCGTTTTACCAATAAGATACGGAGACTTACTTCACATTTGGAAGTGCATAAAAAAGACTATTTATCTCAGAGAGGTTTGCGAAAAATTTTAGGAAAACGTCAACGGCTGTTGGCTTATTTGGCAAAAAAAAATAGAGCACGTTATAAAGAATTAATTGGTCAGTTGAGTATTCGAGAGGCAAAAACTCGTTAATTGGAAGAATCATTTTAAGTACTTTTTCCTATTTGGTATTTGGATAAACTTCTTTTCACTTTCAGCAATTCATGGAAAAATGAATGGGTAAAAAACTTATGACTGTACCAGCTACAAGAAAAGACCTTATGGTAGTCAATATGGGGCCTCACCACCCATCAATGCATGGTGTTCTTCGACTCATCGTTACTCTAGATGGTGAAGATGTTATTGACTGTGAGCCTATATTAGGTTATTTACACAGGGGGATGGAGAAAATTGCGGAAAATCGAACAATTATCCAATATTTGCCCTATGTGACGCGTTGGGATTATTTAGCTACTATGTTCACGGAAGCAATAACTGTAAATGGGCCCGAACTATTAGGAAATATTCAAGTACCTAAAAGAGCTAGTTATATCAGAGTCATTATGTTGGAGTTGAGTCGTATAGCGTCCCATTTGTTATGGCTTGGCCCTTTTATGGCAGATATTGGTGCACAGACCCCCTTCTTCTATATTTTTCGAGAAAGGGAATTGGTATATGACTTATTCGAAGCAGCTACTGGTATGCGAATGATGCATAATTATTTTCGTATCGGAGGAATAGCTGCTGATCTACCTTATGGCTGGATAGAAAAATGTTTGGATTTTTGTGATTACTTTTCAACGGGGGTTGCTGAATATAAAAAGCTTATTACACGGAATCCTATTTTTTTAGAACGGGTCGAAGGCGTGGGCGTTATTCGCGGAGAAGAAGCACTAAATTGGGGTTTATCGGGCCCAATGCTACGGGCGTCCGGAATCCAATGGGACCTTCGTAAAGTTGATCATTACGAGTGTTACGATGAATTTGATTGGGAAGTTCAATGGCAAAAAGAAGGAGATTCGTTAGCTCGTTATTTAGTACGAATCGGTGAAATGACAGAATCAATAAAAATTATACAGCAGGCTCTGGAAGGAATTCCAGGAGGGCCCTACGAGAATTTAGAAATACGACGTTTTGATAGAGTAAAAGATTCCGAATGGAATGATTTTGACTATCGATTTATTAGTAAAAAACCTTCTCCAACCTTTGAATTGGCAAAACAAGAACTTTATGTGAGAGTTGAAGCCCCAAAGGGGGAATTGGGAATTTTTCTGATAGGAGATCTGAGTGTTTTTCCTTGGAGATGGAAAATTCGCCCGCCGGGTTTTATCAATTTGCAAATTCTTCCTCAGTTAGTTAAAAGAATGAAATTGGCTGATATTATGACGATATTAGGTAGCATAGATATCATTATGGGAGAAGTTGATCGTTAAAAATGATAATGGATACAACCGAAATACAAGCTATCAATTCGTTTTCCAGATTAGAATCCTTAAAAGAGGCCTATGGGATTATATGGCTACTTGTCCCGATTTTTACTCTTGTATTAGGAATCACAATAGGTGTACTCGTAATTGTTTGGTTAGAAAGAGAAATATCTGCAGGGATACAACAACGTATTGGACCTGAATACGCTGGTCCCTTAGGAATTCTTCAAGCTCTAGCAGATGGTACAAAACTACTTTTCAAAGAGAACCTTATTCCATCTAGAGGAGATGGTCGTTTATTTAGTATCGGACCATCCGTCGCAGTGATATCGATTTTACTAAGTTATTCAGTAATTCCTTTTGGATACCACCTTATTCTAGCCGATCTTGGTATTGGTGTTTTTTTATGGATCGCTATTTCAAGTATTGCTCCCGTTGGACTTCTTATGTCGGGATATGGATCAAATAATAAATATTCCTTTTTAGGTGGTTTACGCGCTGCTGCTCAATCAATTAGTTATGAAATACCATTAACTTTATGTGTATTATCAATATCTCTACGTGTGATTCGGTGTCGTCTAATTAGGTGAAATACTCAATTGTTCCTAGTTCTTTTCTTTCTAATTTCTGAGAAGAGGGTCAAGGTTAAATAATTTTTTCATCTTTTTTAGGCATCATTTGGGTTGATGAACTAAAGCAGATAGTTATATGAGTGAAAGAAAACGGCTTGCAAATTTGCAGTAAAAAGATTAAGTCTCATTTCCTATGTACAAGAATTAATTATTAATTAAAACTAAATAAAAGCAGGAGAGGCCGGTTGCCCCAAGATTGGTTGCTTAGTTATCATCACTTGAAGCGGGTTTAAATGGGAGGTTGAACAAAATTGAGTGGATGGTTAGAAAGACCAAAATACACAAAGGATTAGTAATGGATATTCTCTAAATAATTTAAGAGGATATTTCTGCCCATAAACGGAATTCGAATTGGGACTTTAAGTTAGTAGAAACGATCAAGAAGTACTACCCACGATTCCGACCTAGAGTATGTTCCTATCCACCAAGTAAGTAAATAACTATCAAGAACGAAGTAATCTTTTATTTGGAGTAAAATCCCTTTTATGAGAAAGGAGAATAGGAACGAAATAAAATAGAATAAAATAATTAAAAAAATCCTTTTCTTCTATCTTTTCGTTAGTTAGAAAGAGAGAACTCTTGGTATGATTCATAAATTAATGGAATGTTGAATTCTTTTTCGTAATTGAAAAAAATAGGTTGAAATACCTATATGATGGTGTTACAAAAAGGTTTTTATTCAAGGATTAAGTTATTGATTAACAAACAAAAATGACATTCCTAAAAAGAAAAGATGAGATTAATTCAGAAGCACCTTTTTTTAATATATATAATATATATAATATATATTTTTAATATATATTATATTTAATATATTTTAAATAAAAAATATAGCAAACAGAATTCCGTTGGTCTAATTTGGGGAACTTGGGATAAGTTTTGACTCTATCCTAAAAAAAAAAAACAAAAAAAATAGAAAGATAAAGATACATAATAATTAAATGTCCTTAGATTTATTTGTGACCCTTGAGGAGCCGTATGAGGTGAAAATCTCACGTACGGTTCTGTAATAGTGGTAAGAACAGCGATGTTCTAATCAACTATGATTATCTAACAGTTCAAGTACAGTTGATATAGTTGAAGCGCAGTCAAAATACGGCTTTTGGGGGTGGAATTTGTGGCGTCAACCTATAGGGTTTCTCATTTTTCTAATTTCTTCTCTAGCTGAGTGTGAGAGATTACCTTTTGATTTACCAGAAGCAGAAGAAGAATTAGTAGCAGGTTATCAAACCGAATATTCAGGTATCAAATTTGGTTTATTTTACGTTGCTTCATATCTGAATCTACTAGTTTCTTCGTTATTTGTAACAGTTCTTTACTTAGGAGGTTGGAATCTTTCTATTCCATACCTATTCGGTCCTAAAATTTTTGACATAAATATAAATAAAGTAGGTAAAGTTTTTGGAACAATAATCAGCATCTTTATTACATTAGCTAAAACTTATTTGTTCTTGTTCATTCCTATTGCAACAAGATGGGCTTTACCAAGGTTGAGAATAGACCAACTATTAAATCTTGGATGGAAATTTCTTTTACCTATTTCTCTAGGTAATCTATTATTAACAACTTCGTCCCAACTTCTTTCACTGTAAACAATTACAATATTCTATATTCACCATTTATCTCAAACAAGAGAAAGAAACAAGTCTACAATTTTTTTCTTTATACACATTCACGATATGTTTCCTATGCTAACTGAATTCACAAATTATGGTCAACAAACAATACGAGCTGCCAGATACATCGGTCAAGGTTTCGCGATTACCCTGTCTCACGCGAATCGTTTACCTATAACTATTCAATATCCCTACGAAAAACTAATCACGTCGGAACGTTTCCGGGGCCGAATTCACTTTGAATTTGATAAATGCATTGCTTGTGAAGTATGCGTTCGTGTATGTCCTATAGATCTACCCGTTGTAGATTGGAAATTGGAAAGTGATATTCGAAAGAAACGATTGTTTAATTACAGTATTGATTTTGGAATCTGTATATTTTGTGGTAATTGCGTTGAGTATTGTCCAACAAATTGTTTATCAATGACTGAAGAATATGAACTTTCGAGTTATGATCGTCACGAATTGAATTATAATCAAATTGCTTTGGGTCGGTTACCAACGTCAGTAATTGATGATTACACAATTCGCACAATTTCGAATTCGCCTCCAATATAAATCAAATATAAAATAGTTAAACTTAAACCTCTCAATTCAAAAAAATCCCCAATTAACAATTCAATTTAAAAATTAATTATTTATGATTTAATCAATAATAGTTAATTATTAATAATAATAATAATATTAATAATAAAATCAATTTTAAATAACTGAAATTAACTATTAAGGTTTAGGTTGGATCTATAAAATAAGGCTTTTCAAAAATAGTTTAAACTTGTCATTTCATTTTTATTCAAAATGTATTTCTATATTTATAGTTCTATATTTATAGAAATATTTCTATTAGAGTAATATATATATTTTTTTTTCAAACTTTTTTCCAGATATTGAATGATTAGGGCTAATAATACTATATATATCAACCCGCCCGCACCTGTTCCAATTTTATTTATTTAATTAAGTTTAAGTTAAGAAGTATCAGAAAGATAAAAAAAGGGAGTTACTTCTTTTTTCCTGGTCAGGTCAATAAAATCATGAAATATTTAGATTTTTTTTATGGATTTACCCGGGCCAATGCATGATTTTCTTTTAGTCTTTCTGGGATCGGGTCTGATATTAGGAAGTCTAGGAGTAGTATTACTTCCCAATCCAATTTTTTCTGCCTTTTCGTTAGGATTGGTTCTTGTTTGTATATCCTTATTCTATATTCTATTGAGTTCTTATTTTGTAGCTGCCGCGCAACTACTTATTTACGTAGGGGCTGTAAATGTTTTAATTCTTTTTGCTGTGATGTTCATGAGTGATTCAGAATATTACAAAGATTCTCGCCTCTGGACTGTTGGGGATGGGGTTACTTCGGTGGTTTGTACAAGTCTTTTTATTTCACTAATTACTACTATTCCAGATACGTCATGGTACGGGATTATTTGGACTACAAGATCAAACCAGGTTCTAGAACAAGATTTGATAAGCAATAGTCAACAAATTGGAATTCATTTATCAACGGATTTTTTTCTTCCATTTGAACTCATTTCACTAATTCTTTTAGTTGCTTTAATAGGTGCAATTGCTGTAGCTCGTCAATAAAAAATCAGCAATTAAAATATTCCATGCTTGTTATATGTGATTCAATCAAATCAATTGAATTGTTATTTAGATTGAAATGAATGAGATTACTAAGGAGTTGCTTAATGATGCTCGAACATGTACTTGTTTTGAGTGCCTATTTATTTTCTATGGGTATCTATGGATTGATCACAAGTCGAAATATGGTTAGAGCCCTTATGTGTCTTGAACTTATATTGAATGCAGTTAATATCAATTTTGTAACATTTTCCGATTTTTTTGATAATCGTCAATTAAGGGGAGAAATTTTCTCAATTTTTGTTATAGCCATTGCAGCCGCTGAAGCAGCCATAGGGCTGGCTATTGTTTCATCAATTTATCGTAATCGAAAATCAACTCGTATTAACCAATCGAATTTGTTGAATAAGTAGTATTAATCAGAAGAATTCGAATATTCGTAAAGAAATGCAAATTTAAGGTATAATCTTCTCTGCAAAGGAAACATAAACAGAAGAAATCAAAGTATTTTGGCCCTTTCTTTTATAATAAAGCAGTCCAGAAGTAAGTTGATTAGAAAAATTCTGATAACTTGTTGATTTACCTGGTATCTAAATATAGGATTTGTTTAGAAGCTTACTAGGTCGAAAATTTATAACGTTTAAAAATGTATAGATCCAATGTCACATTCAGTAAAGATTTATGATACATGTATAGGATGTACTCAATGTGTCCGAGCCTGCCCCACCGATGTATTAGAAATGATACCTTGGGACGGCTGTAAAGCTAAACAAATTGCTTCGGCTCCAAGAACGGAAGACTGCGTTGGTTGTAAAAGATGTGAATCCGCCTGTCCAACGGATTTCTTGAGTGTTCGGGTTTATTTAGGGGCTGAAACAACTCGCAGTATGGGTCTAGCTTATTGATACGTTCCAATAAACTCTACTTGAATCCATTTTCTTTATTTTTTTTTTTACCGACAAGACCCGTGCTCAAAAATAAAAATATCTTGAGCACGGGTCTTTCTGGTCCAAGCGCATCTTGTCTTTACCACGAATTTTTTTCCTTGGTTAACAATAATTGTAGTTTTTCCAATATCTGCGGGTTCATTAATTTTCTTTCTCCCCCATAGGGGAAATAGGGTAGTTCGGTGGTATACTATATGTATAGTTATTTTAGAACTACTTCTAACGGTGTATACATTCTGTTATCATTTCCAACCGGACGATCCATTAATTCAACTATTGGAGGATTATAAATGGATCCCCCTTTTTGATTTCCATTGGAGATTGGGAATAGATGGACTTTCTATAGGACCCATTTTACTAACGGGATTCATCACCGCCTTAGCTACTTTATCGGCTTGGCCTGTTACTCGAGATTCTAGATTATTTCATTTCCTGATGTTAGCAATGTACAGTGGTCAAATAGGATTATTTTCTTCTCGCAACCTTTTACTTTTTTTTCTCATGTGGGAGTTAGAATTAATTCCCGTTTATCTACTTCTATCCATGTGGGGGGGAAAGAAACGTCTGTACTCGGCTACAAAATTTATTTTGTACACAGCAGGGGGCTCCATTTTTCTCCTAATGGGAGTGCTGGGTATAGGTTTATATGGTTCTAATCAACCAACATTAAATTTTGAAACATCAGCTAATCAGCCGTATCCTGTGGTCTTAGAAATACTATTTTATATTGGATTTTTGATTGCTTTTGCTGTCAAATCGCCGATTATACCCCTACATACGTGGTTACCAGATACCCACGGAGAAGCACATTACAGTACTTGTATGCTTCTAGCTGGAATCTTATTAAAAATGGGAGCGTATGGACTGGCTCGTATCAATATAGAATTATTATCTCATGCCCATTATCTATTTTCCCCTTGGTTAGTGATAGTAGGCGCAATCCAAATAATTTATGCAGCTTCAACATCCCTTGGCCAACGGAATTTAAAAAAAAGAATAGCCTATTCTTCTGTATCTCATATGGGTTTCCTAATTATCGGAATTGGTTCTATAACTGATACAGGACTCAACGGAGCTCTTTTACAAATAATCTCTCATGGATTTATTGGTGCTGCACTTTTTTTCTTGGCAGGGACAACTTATGATAGAACACGCCTTATTTATCTTGACGAAATGGGCGGAATAGCTATTACAATGCCAAAAATATTCACCATGTTTAGTAGCTTTGCGATGGCTTCCCTTGCATTACCGGGTATGAGTGGCTTTGTTGCTGAATTGATAGTATTTTTTGGAATAATTACGAGTCACCAATTTTTTTTAATGCCAAAAATACTAATTACTTTTGTTATGGCAATTGGAATGATATTAACTCCTATTTATTCATTATCTATGTCACGTCAGATGTTTTATGGATATAAGCTTTTTAACGTTCCAAACTCTTATTTTTTTGATTCTGGACCCCGAGAGCTATTTCTTTCGATTTCCCTCTTTTTACCCGTACTGGGTATTGGTATGTACCCCGATCTCGTTCTTTCACTATCGGTTGACAAGGTTGAAGTTATGCTATCTAATTCTTTTTATAAATAGTTTTTTGCTATTCATGATTTGAAAACCTTTCACTTTACAATGAAAAAGTTGTAGAATGAAAAAAGAGAACTTTTCCTTCTCGCAAATTTATAAAATTTATAGCTAAAAAAAAAAAAGAATTTGAACCCAATATGGGCACGAACCATGCGAATCAAATACAATATTCCATTCGCATGGTTCGTGCCCATTCGCGTAAATTTTTTTTATATGTACTATAATGTGAATGTGTAGTGTTCGTAAGATACTTTCGTGAATTCAATTAGATGTTAATGTAAACGAACCATAACTATGTAGTCCTAGTCCTAATAGATTAACCCCAAAATAGCATATCCAAATTATAAGAAAGCCTATAGACGCTACAATTGCCGAATTTTCACCTTTCAGGTTTATATTTGTTCGAGTATGTAAATAAATCGCGAATACGATCCAAGTAATAAATGCCCAAGTTTCTTTTGGATCCCAATTCCAATAGGATCCCCAAGCTTCATTAGCCCATACTGCTCCTGACAGAATACCTATGGTTAAAAAAGAAAATCCTAGACTAATAATACGATAACTCCAATAATCCAATTGCTGAATTAATTGAGATCTGTAATAATTCTTACCCGAAAAAAAAGAAGTAGTTTGTAAAAGATTGCTTCGTTTATTCATGTATTCAATTTCACCACCGAAAAACGACTCTTTTATTAAAAGAGTACTTTTACAAAGAATCTTTCGGTTTTTTCGAAATGTAATGACTACAAGTGCTACTGATAATAATGATCCACATAAAAGGGACGCATAGCCCAATATCATCATAGTTACGTGCATTAATAACCACTCGGATTGAAGAGCGGGTACTAATATGGAAGATTGGTGTATTTGAGTTAAAAGTCCGGAAGTAGCAAAGCCCTGGGTAAAAATAGCACTTGAACCGGTTATTGTGCTTAATAAATTTTTATTTTTTTTGAAATACGGAACTATATGAATAAGGGAGAAACACCACGAAAGGAAGATTAATGATTCATATAAATCACTTAGTGGAAAATGACCCGAATAAATCCAACGTGTAACTAATAATCCTGTTATACAGGAAAAACTAACTATCAGACCCCTTTCGGATGAATCATACAGTTGTACGATTTCATCTACGCAAAAAAGGGTTATTAAACGAATTGTAATTACGATTGAAACAATAGAAAGGGAAATATGAGTTAATATATGTTCTAAGGTTGAAAATATCATAAAAAAAAAAGAAGAGTCTCTTAAATGGAAATTGGGAGTTGAATTGATTATAGGATCTATTTCGCTTTTTTAGAAGATGACATGCCGCCACTCGGACTCGAACCGAGATGCTCTAGCACTGCTTCCTAAGAGCAGCGTGTCTACCAATTTCACCATGGCGGCTTGTCTTGAACTTATAATAGCTTATAAATAAACAATCGTCGAGATTGAAGAAGCCAATTCAGTGAAATATTTTTATTTTCTTTTTCAGAAAAAATTCAAATTAAAAATAATACAAAATAATAAATAATAATAGGGATTAGAAGGTTCGTTATTTTAGTTTAGGGTCTTAGCCTCTTGGGGTTTTTCGGGTATTTTCTGTTCTCTTAGAATTGAACTCTTGTAACTAGAAAGAGAAAGTTCTACCCCAAAAATGGTTTTTGTTTTCATTTTTTAATGAACTTTTTTTTATCATTTTTTTAATTTCAGAAATTTACCATTCTATATTATATATAGTAATTCATATAAATATATAAAAAAAGGTTAAGTAAGGTTAAATTGAATCTATTACTTTCAATAAAAATGAAATTCAAATCAAAAAATTATCCCCTTTTTTATAGATAGAGAAAAAGGGAGAAAAATCTAAAATTTTTTATCGTAACTCTAACAAACAAATAGTTCGATGGGGAAAAACCCTCTCCCCATCTTGTAAATGAGAAAATCTACTAAAAAAAAAGAAGGATAAACCTCCTTTTATCTTGTATTTATGGGTTTGTCAACAAAAACAAGGAAACTTTTCTATTTTTAGAATTCAGTAAAAAGCTTAATTTATATATATATATTTTTTTTTTAATATAAAAGAAGGAATTTAGTGCTATTTCATATTGATTAGTTTAACTCAATAGGAAATTCAAAATTTTGTAGCAAATAGGAAATGGGTCAATTTCATTTTTCGAGTTCATTCGGATTATTGAAATTTTGAATTACTATTACTTATACTACTTATATACTACTTATACTTAATTTACTTAATTTGTTAATTTTTTTGTTGCACAAAAAAACTTTTTGAATTTCCTGTAGAAAGAGATTTCCCTAACGAAAAAGCTTTTAATGCTATCCAATATCCCTTCCTTTTCCAAATATTTTTCCGAATACGCCTTTTTGATGTAGAAATACGTTTTTTTGGAACGGCCATTTAAGATAAAAAGGATTACTTATTGTTTTCGTTGGATGTGAAAGACATCTATTGGTCAAACCAAATCCTTCTTTACTTTTTTTTTGTATTCTATTTATTCTTATTCTTGAATTTATATTCTTTTCGGAAAAAAGAAAGCTAGGGGGGGAAGATATATGAAAATCGCATTTAGAAAAAAATATTTCGCGTACTCTAAATACTATAAATTCTAAATACTATAAATAGCTAAATAGAGAAAGAGCGAAGATATGTGATTTTTTTTTCCATAGAATCGCTGTAAAATCGTTTTTATTCATTCGATTGATTACTATCTTTATTTGATATTCTTTCTCATTAAAGTCTATATCTATAGAATCTGTTACACCGTAGGAATCAAATGAAATCTTAATAAAAAATAAATAAATAAAGATAAAGAAAGTTAAGAATAAGTAAATAAGTATAAGTTAAGTATAAGTAAGAAAAGTAATAAAAAAAATTAGTTTAATTTAGGTCATAGCTTGACTTTTTTGACTCCTTTAAAAAATAAAAAAGGTAAGATCCAGTCAATCAGAAAAATAAATTAGGAAATTAAAAAAGCTTGTTATGCAACAGACATATCAATACGGGTGGCTCATACTCTTCATCCCACTTTCAGTTGCTATATTACTAGGGGTGGGGCTTCTTATTTTTCCAACGGCAACAAAAAAGTTTCGACGCATGTGGTCTTTTCATAGTGTTTTATTGTTAAGTATAGTTATGATTTTTTCAATGAATCTGTCTATTCAGCAAATAAATAGCAATTCTAGCTATCAATATGTATGGTCTTGGATCATTACTAACGATTTTTCTTTAGAATTTGGATATTTGATAGATCCACTTACTTCTATTATGTCAATGTTAATCACTACTGTTGGAATTTTGGTTCTTATTTATAGTGATAATTATATGGCTCATGATCAAGGATATTTGCTATTTTTTGCTTATATGAGTTTTTTCAGTACTTCCATGTTAGGATTAGTTACTAGTTCAAATTTGATACAAATTTATATTTTTTGGGAATTGGTCGGAATGTGTTCCTATTTATTAATAGGATTTTGGTCCACACGACCTCTTGCAGCAAATGCTTGTCAAAACGCTTTTGTAACAAATCGTGTAGGGGATTTTGGTTTATTATTAGGAATTTTAGGTTTTTATTGGATAACGGGTAGTTTTGAATTTCAGGATTTCTTCGAAATATTCAATGGCTTAATTTATAATAACGAGGTCAATTTTTTATTTGTTACTTTATGTGCTGCTCTGTTATTTGGCGGTGCTGTTGCTAAATCTGCACAATTTCCCCTTCATGTATGGTTGCCTGATGCTATGGAAGGGCCTACTCCGATTTCCGCCCTTATACACGCTGCTACTATGGTAGCGGCAGGAATTTTTCTTGTAGCTCGGCTTCTTCCTCTTTTCATAGTTATACCTTCCATAATGAATTTAATCTCGTTAATAGGAATAATAACTATGTTATTAGGAGCTACTTTAGCTCTTGCTCAAAAAGACATTAAGAGAGGTTTAGCTTATTCTACAATGTCCCAATTGGGTTATATAATGTTAGCTCTTGGTATGGGGTCTTACCGAAGTGCTTTATTTCATTTGATTACTCATGCCTATTCCAAAGCATTGTTATTTTTAGGATCCGGATCCGTTATTCATTCAATGGAAGGGATTGTTGGCTATTCCCCCTATAAGAGTCAGAATATGATTCTTATGGGAGGTTTAAGAAAACATGTACCAATTACCAAAAATTCTTTTTTATTAGGTACACTCTCTCTGTGTGGTATTCCGCCTTTGGCTTGTTTTTGGTCCAAAGATGAAATTCTTAATGATACTTGGTTGTATTCGACGATTTTCGCAATAATAGCCTGGGTTACTGCCGGATTAACCGCATTTTATATGTTTCGGATATATTTACTTACTTTTGAGGGACATTTAAATGTTTATTTTCAAAATTATAGTGGCAAACAAAAAAGACTTTTCTATTCACTATCTCTATGGGGTAGGGGGTTTTCAAAAAAAATTAATAAAAATGTTCGTTTATTAGCAATGACTGATGAGAAAAGTTATTCTTTTTTTTCAAAAGGAACATATCGAATTGATGATAATGGTGGAAATATGACACGACCATTTATTACTATTCCTCGTTTTGACAATAAAAAAGTGGATTCTTATCCTTATGAATCAGACAATAATATGTTATTACCTCTACTTGTATTGGGACTATTTACTCTGTTCGTTGGGTTTATAGGAATTCCTTTTAATCAAGAGGGAATCAATCTTGATATATTATCTAAATGGTTAACTCCGTCGATCAATCTTTTGCAAAAAAAGTTGACTAATTCAACCAATTGGTATGAATTTATCAAAGATGCTGTTTTTTCAGTCAGTATAGGTTATTTAGGAATATTTATAGCGTCTTTTTTATATAAATCTCCTTATTCCTCTTTATTAAATTTGGATTTAAGAAATTCAACTCTTAAAGGGCTCCCTAGTGGCCCTCTTTCGGATAAAATGCTAAATGGCATATATTGTTGGTCATATAATCGTGCTTATATAGATTCTTTTTATAAAAGATCCCTAACTGGGGGTATTAGAGCATTGGCAGAATTAACTCATTTTTTTGACCGACGAGTAATTGATGGAATTACGAATGGAGTTGGTTTTCTTAGTTTCTTTATAGGAGAAGTTATAAAATATGTAGGGGGCGGACGTATCTCTTCGTATCTTTTCTTCTATTTATCATATCTATTCTTTTGTTTTTTAATTTTTTTTATTACTTTTCTTACTTATACTTAACTTATACTTATTTACTTATTCTTAACTTTCTTTATCTTTATTTATTTATTTTTTATTAAGATTTCATTTGATTCCTACGGTGTAACAGATTCTATAGATATAGACTTTAATGAGAAAGAATATCAAATAAAGATAGTAATCAATCGAATGAATAAAAACGATTTTACAGCGATTCTATGGAAAAAAAAATCACATATCTTCGCTCTTTCTCTATTTAGCTATTTATAGTATTTAGAATTTATAGTATTTAGAGTACGCGAAATATTTTTTTCTAAATGCGATTTTCATATATCTTCCCCCCCTAGCTTTCTTTTTTCCGAAAAGAATATAAATTCAAGAATAAGAATAAATAGAATACAAAAAAAAAGTAAAGAAGGATTTGGTTTGACCAATAGATGTCTTTCACATCCAACGAAAACAATAAGTAATCCTTTTTATCTTAAATGGCCGTTCCAAAAAAACGTATTTCTACATCAAAAAGGCGTATTCGGAAAAATATTTGGAAAAGGAAGGGATATTGGATAGCATTAAAAGCTTTTTCGTTAGGGAAATCTCTTTCTACAGGAAATTCAAAAAGTTTTTTTGTGCAACAAAAAAATTAACAAATTAAGTAAATTAAGTATAAGTAGTATATAAGTAGTATAAGTAATAGTAATTCAAAATTTCAATAATCCGAATGAACTCGAAAAATGAAATTGACCCATTTCCTATTTGCTACAAAATTTTGAATTTCCTATTGAGTTAAACTAATCAATATGAAATAGCACTAAATTCCTTCTTTTATATTAAAAAAAAAATATATATATATAAATTAAGCTTTTTACTGAATTCTAAAAATAGAAAAGTTTCCTTGTTTTTGTTGACAAACCCATAAATACAAGATAAAAGGAGGTTTATCCTTCTTTTTTTTTAGTAGATTTTCTCATTTACAAGATGGGGAGAGGGTTTTTCCCCATCGAACTATTTGTTTGTTAGAGTTACGATAAAAAATTTTAGATTTTTCTCCCTTTTTCTCTATCTATAAAAAAGGGGATAATTTTTTGATTTGAATTTCATTTTTATTGAAAGTAATAGATTCAATTTAACCTTACTTAACCTTTTTTTATATATTTATATGAATTACTATATATAATATAGAATGGTAAATTTCTGAAATTAAAAAAATGATAAAAAAAAGTTCATTAAAAAATGAAAACAAAAACCATTTTTGGGGTAGAACTTTCTCTTTCTAGTTACAAGAGTTCAATTCTAAGAGAACAGAAAATACCCGAAAAACCCCAAGAGGCTAAGACCCTAAACTAAAATAACGAACCTTCTAATCCCTATTATTATTTATTATTTTGTATTATTTTTAATTTGAATTTTTTCTGAAAAAGAAAATAAAAATATTTCACTGAATTGGCTTCTTCAATCTCGACGATTGTTTATTTATAAGCTATTATAAGTTCAAGACAAGCCGCCATGGTGAAATTGGTAGACACGCTGCTCTTAGGAAGCAGTGCTAGAGCATCTCGGTTCGAGTCCGAGTGGCGGCATGTCATCTTCTAAAAAAGCGAAATAGATCCTATAATCAATTCAACTCCCAATTTCCATTTAAGAGACTCTTCTTTTTTTTTTATGATATTTTCAACCTTAGAACATATATTAACTCATATTTCCCTTTCTATTGTTTCAATCGTAATTACAATTCGTTTAATAACCCTTTTTTGCGTAGATGAAATCGTACAACTGTATGATTCATCCGAAAGGGGTCTGATAGTTAGTTTTTCCTGTATAACAGGATTATTAGTTACACGTTGGATTTATTCGGGTCATTTTCCACTAAGTGATTTATATGAATCATTAATCTTCCTTTCGTGGTGTTTCTCCCTTATTCATATAGTTCCGTATTTCAAAAAAAATAAAAATTTATTAAGCACAATAACCGGTTCAAGTGCTATTTTTACCCAGGGCTTTGCTACTTCCGGACTTTTAACTCAAATACACCAATCTTCCATATTAGTACCCGCTCTTCAATCCGAGTGGTTATTAATGCACGTAACTATGATGATATTGGGCTATGCGTCCCTTTTATGTGGATCATTATTATCAGTAGCACTTGTAGTCATTACATTTCGAAAAAACCGAAAGATTCTTTGTAAAAGTACTCTTTTAATAAAAGAGTCGTTTTTCGGTGGTGAAATTGAATACATGAATAAACGAAGCAATCTTTTACAAACTACTTCTTTTTTTTCGGGTAAGAATTATTACAGATCTCAATTAATTCAGCAATTGGATTATTGGAGTTATCGTATTATTAGTCTAGGATTTTCTTTTTTAACCATAGGTATTCTGTCAGGAGCAGTATGGGCTAATGAAGCTTGGGGATCCTATTGGAATTGGGATCCAAAAGAAACTTGGGCATTTATTACTTGGATCGTATTCGCGATTTATTTACATACTCGAACAAATATAAACCTGAAAGGTGAAAATTCGGCAATTGTAGCGTCTATAGGCTTTCTTATAATTTGGATATGCTATTTTGGGGTTAATCTATTAGGACTAGGACTACATAGTTATGGTTCGTTTACATTAACATCTAATTGAATTCACGAAAGTATCTTACGAACACTACACATTCACATTATAGTACATATAAAAAAAATTTACGCGAATGGGCACGAACCATGCGAATGGAATATTGTATTTGATTCGCATGGTTCGTGCCCATATTGGGTTCAAATTCTTTTTTTTTTTTAGCTATAAATTTTATAAATTTGCGAGAAGGAAAAGTTCTCTTTTTTCATTCTACAACTTTTTCATTGTAAAGTGAAAGGTTTTCAAATCATGAATAGCAAAAAACTATTTATAAAAAGAATTAGATAGCATAACTTCAACCTTGTCAACCGATAGTGAAAGAACGAGATCGGGGTACATACCAATACCCAGTACGGGTAAAAAGAGGGAAATCGAAAGAAATAGCTCTCGGGGTCCAGAATCAAAAAAATAAGAGTTTGGAACGTTAAAAAGCTTATATCCATAAAACATCTGACGTGACATAGATAATGAATAAATAGGAGTTAATATCATTCCAATTGCCATAACAAAAGTAATTAGTATTTTTGGCATTAAAAAAAATTGGTGACTCGTAATTATTCCAAAAAATACTATCAATTCAGCAACAAAGCCACTCATACCCGGTAATGCAAGGGAAGCCATCGCAAAGCTACTAAACATGGTGAATATTTTTGGCATTGTAATAGCTATTCCGCCCATTTCGTCAAGATAAATAAGGCGTGTTCTATCATAAGTTGTCCCTGCCAAGAAAAAAAGTGCAGCACCAATAAATCCATGAGAGATTATTTGTAAAAGAGCTCCGTTGAGTCCTGTATCAGTTATAGAACCAATTCCGATAATTAGGAAACCCATATGAGATACAGAAGAATAGGCTATTCTTTTTTTTAAATTCCGTTGGCCAAGGGATGTTGAAGCTGCATAAATTATTTGGATTGCGCCTACTATCACTAACCAAGGGGAAAATAGATAATGGGCATGAGATAATAATTCTATATTGATACGAGCCAGTCCATACGCTCCCATTTTTAATAAGATTCCAGCTAGAAGCATACAAGTACTGTAATGTGCTTCTCCGTGGGTATCTGGTAACCACGTATGTAGGGGTATAATCGGCGATTTGACAGCAAAAGCAATCAAAAATCCAATATAAAATAGTATTTCTAAGACCACAGGATACGGCTGATTAGCTGATGTTTCAAAATTTAATGTTGGTTGATTAGAACCATATAAACCTATACCCAGCACTCCCATTAGGAGAAAAATGGAGCCCCCTGCTGTGTACAAAATAAATTTTGTAGCCGAGTACAGACGTTTCTTTCCCCCCCACATGGATAGAAGTAGATAAACGGGAATTAATTCTAACTCCCACATGAGAAAAAAAAGTAAAAGGTTGCGAGAAGAAAATAATCCTATTTGACCACTGTACATTGCTAACATCAGGAAATGAAATAATCTAGAATCTCGAGTAACAGGCCAAGCCGATAAAGTAGCTAAGGCGGTGATGAATCCCGTTAGTAAAATGGGTCCTATAGAAAGTCCATCTATTCCCAATCTCCAATGGAAATCAAAAAGGGGGATCCATTTATAATCCTCCAATAGTTGAATTAATGGATCGTCCGGTTGGAAATGATAACAGAATGTATACACCGTTAGAAGTAGTTCTAAAATAACTATACATATAGTATACCACCGAACTACCCTATTTCCCCTATGGGGGAGAAAGAAAATTAATGAACCCGCAGATATTGGAAAAACTACAATTATTGTTAACCAAGGAAAAAAATTCGTGGTAAAGACAAGATGCGCTTGGACCAGAAAGACCCGTGCTCAAGATATTTTTATTTTTGAGCACGGGTCTTGTCGGTAAAAAAAAAAATAAAGAAAATGGATTCAAGTAGAGTTTATTGGAACGTATCAATAAGCTAGACCCATACTGCGAGTTGTTTCAGCCCCTAAATAAACCCGAACACTCAAGAAATCCGTTGGACAGGCGGATTCACATCTTTTACAACCAACGCAGTCTTCCGTTCTTGGAGCCGAAGCAATTTGTTTAGCTTTACAGCCGTCCCAAGGTATCATTTCTAATACATCGGTGGGGCAGGCTCGGACACATTGAGTACATCCTATACATGTATCATAAATCTTTACTGAATGTGACATTGGATCTATACATTTTTAAACGTTATAAATTTTCGACCTAGTAAGCTTCTAAACAAATCCTATATTTAGATACCAGGTAAATCAACAAGTTATCAGAATTTTTCTAATCAACTTACTTCTGGACTGCTTTATTATAAAAGAAAGGGCCAAAATACTTTGATTTCTTCTGTTTATGTTTCCTTTGCAGAGAAGATTATACCTTAAATTTGCATTTCTTTACGAATATTCGAATTCTTCTGATTAATACTACTTATTCAACAAATTCGATTGGTTAATACGAGTTGATTTTCGATTACGATAAATTGATGAAACAATAGCCAGCCCTATGGCTGCTTCAGCGGCTGCAATGGCTATAACAAAAATTGAGAAAATTTCTCCCCTTAATTGACGATTATCAAAAAAATCGGAAAATGTTACAAAATTGATATTAACTGCATTCAATATAAGTTCAAGACACATAAGGGCTCTAACCATATTTCGACTTGTGATCAATCCATAGATACCCATAGAAAATAAATAGGCACTCAAAACAAGTACATGTTCGAGCATCATTAAGCAACTCCTTAGTAATCTCATTCATTTCAATCTAAATAACAATTCAATTGATTTGATTGAATCACATATAACAAGCATGGAATATTTTAATTGCTGATTTTTTATTGACGAGCTACAGCAATTGCACCTATTAAAGCAACTAAAAGAATTAGTGAAATGAGTTCAAATGGAAGAAAAAAATCCGTTGATAAATGAATTCCAATTTGTTGACTATTGCTTATCAAATCTTGTTCTAGAACCTGGTTTGATCTTGTAGTCCAAATAATCCCGTACCATGACGTATCTGGAATAGTAGTAATTAGTGAAATAAAAAGACTTGTACAAACCACCGAAGTAACCCCATCCCCAACAGTCCAGAGGCGAGAATCTTTGTAATATTCTGAATCACTCATGAACATCACAGCAAAAAGAATTAAAACATTTACAGCCCCTACGTAAATAAGTAGTTGCGCGGCAGCTACAAAATAAGAACTCAATAGAATATAGAATAAGGATATACAAACAAGAACCAATCCTAACGAAAAGGCAGAAAAAATTGGATTGGGAAGTAATACTACTCCTAGACTTCCTAATATCAGACCCGATCCCAGAAAGACTAAAAGAAAATCATGCATTGGCCCGGGTAAATCCATAAAAAAAATCTAAATATTTCATGATTTTATTGACCTGACCAGGAAAAAAGAAGTAACTCCCTTTTTTTATCTTTCTGATACTTCTTAACTTAAACTTAATTAAATAAATAAAATTGGAACAGGTGCGGGCGGGTTGATATATATAGTATTATTAGCCCTAATCATTCAATATCTGGAAAAAAGTTTGAAAAAAAAATATATATATTACTCTAATAGAAATATTTCTATAAATATAGAACTATAAATATAGAAATACATTTTGAATAAAAATGAAATGACAAGTTTAAACTATTTTTGAAAAGCCTTATTTTATAGATCCAACCTAAACCTTAATAGTTAATTTCAGTTATTTAAAATTGATTTTATTATTAATATTATTATTATTATTAATAATTAACTATTATTGATTAAATCATAAATAATTAATTTTTAAATTGAATTGTTAATTGGGGATTTTTTTGAATTGAGAGGTTTAAGTTTAACTATTTTATATTTGATTTATATTGGAGGCGAATTCGAAATTGTGCGAATTGTGTAATCATCAATTACTGACGTTGGTAACCGACCCAAAGCAATTTGATTATAATTCAATTCGTGACGATCATAACTCGAAAGTTCATATTCTTCAGTCATTGATAAACAATTTGTTGGACAATACTCAACGCAATTACCACAAAATATACAGATTCCAAAATCAATACTGTAATTAAACAATCGTTTCTTTCGAATATCACTTTCCAATTTCCAATCTACAACGGGTAGATCTATAGGACATACACGAACGCATACTTCACAAGCAATGCATTTATCAAATTCAAAGTGAATTCGGCCCCGGAAACGTTCCGACGTGATTAGTTTTTCGTAGGGATATTGAATAGTTATAGGTAAACGATTCGCGTGAGACAGGGTAATCGCGAAACCTTGACCGATGTATCTGGCAGCTCGTATTGTTTGTTGACCATAATTTGTGAATTCAGTTAGCATAGGAAACATATCGTGAATGTGTATAAAGAAAAAAATTGTAGACTTGTTTCTTTCTCTTGTTTGAGATAAATGGTGAATATAGAATATTGTAATTGTTTACAGTGAAAGAAGTTGGGACGAAGTTGTTAATAATAGATTACCTAGAGAAATAGGTAAAAGAAATTTCCATCCAAGATTTAATAGTTGGTCTATTCTCAACCTTGGTAAAGCCCATCTTGTTGCAATAGGAATGAACAAGAACAAATAAGTTTTAGCTAATGTAATAAAGATGCTGATTATTGTTCCAAAAACTTTACCTACTTTATTTATATTTATGTCAAAAATTTTAGGACCGAATAGGTATGGAATAGAAAGATTCCAACCTCCTAAGTAAAGAACTGTTACAAATAACGAAGAAACTAGTAGATTCAGATATGAAGCAACGTAAAATAAACCAAATTTGATACCTGAATATTCGGTTTGATAACCTGCTACTAATTCTTCTTCTGCTTCTGGTAAATCAAAAGGTAATCTCTCACACTCAGCTAGAGAAGAAATTAGAAAAATGAGAAACCCTATAGGTTGACGCCACAAATTCCACCCCCAAAAGCCGTATTTTGACTGCGCTTCAACTATATCAACTGTACTTGAACTGTTAGATAATCATAGTTGATTAGAACATCGCTGTTCTTACCACTATTACAGAACCGTACGTGAGATTTTCACCTCATACGGCTCCTCAAGGGTCACAAATAAATCTAAGGACATTTAATTATTATGTATCTTTATCTTTCTATTTTTTTTGTTTTTTTTTTTTAGGATAGAGTCAAAACTTATCCCAAGTTCCCCAAATTAGACCAACGGAATTCTGTTTGCTATATTTTTTATTTAAAATATATTAAATATAATATATATTAAAAATATATATTATATATATTATATATATTAAAAAAAGGTGCTTCTGAATTAATCTCATCTTTTCTTTTTAGGAATGTCATTTTTGTTTGTTAATCAATAACTTAATCCTTGAATAAAAACCTTTTTGTAACACCATCATATAGGTATTTCAACCTATTTTTTTCAATTACGAAAAAGAATTCAACATTCCATTAATTTATGAATCATACCAAGAGTTCTCTCTTTCTAACTAACGAAAAGATAGAAGAAAAGGATTTTTTTAATTATTTTATTCTATTTTATTTCGTTCCTATTCTCCTTTCTCATAAAAGGGATTTTACTCCAAATAAAAGATTACTTCGTTCTTGATAGTTATTTACTTACTTGGTGGATAGGAACATACTCTAGGTCGGAATCGTGGGTAGTACTTCTTGATCGTTTCTACTAACTTAAAGTCCCAATTCGAATTCCGTTTATGGGCAGAAATATCCTCTTAAATTATTTAGAGAATATCCATTACTAATCCTTTGTGTATTTTGGTCTTTCTAACCATCCACTCAATTTTGTTCAACCTCCCATTTAAACCCGCTTCAAGTGATGATAACTAAGCAACCAATCTTGGGGCAACCGGCCTCTCCTGCTTTTATTTAGTTTTAATTAATAATTAATTCTTGTACATAGGAAATGAGACTTAATCTTTTTACTGCAAATTTGCAAGCCGTTTTCTTTCACTCATATAACTATCTGCTTTAGTTCATCAACCCAAATGATGCCTAAAAAAGATGAAAAAATTATTTAACCTTGACCCTCTTCTCAGAAATTAGAAAGAAAAGAACTAGGAACAATTGAGTATTTCACCTAATTAGACGACACCGAATCACACGTAGAGATATTGATAATACACATAAAGTTAATGGTATTTCATAACTAATTGATTGAGCAGCAGCGCGTAAACCACCTAAAAAGGAATATTTATTATTTGATCCATATCCCGACATAAGAAGTCCAACGGGAGCAATACTTGAAATAGCGATCCATAAAAAAACACCAATACCAAGATCGGCTAGAATAAGGTGGTATCCAAAAGGAATTACTGAATAACTTAGTAAAATCGATATCACTGCGACGGATGGTCCGATACTAAATAAACGACCATCTCCTCTAGATGGAATAAGGTTCTCTTTGAAAAGTAGTTTTGTACCATCTGCTAGAGCTTGAAGAATTCCTAAGGGACCAGCGTATTCAGGTCCAATACGTTGTTGTATCCCTGCAGATATTTCTCTTTCTAACCAAACAATTACGAGTACACCTATTGTGATTCCTAATACAAGAGTAAAAATCGGGACAAGTAGCCATATAATCCCATAGGCCTCTTTTAAGGATTCTAATCTGGAAAACGAATTGATAGCTTGTATTTCGGTTGTATCCATTATCATTTTTAACGATCAACTTCTCCCATAATGATATCTATGCTACCTAATATCGTCATAATATCAGCCAATTTCATTCTTTTAACTAACTGAGGAAGAATTTGCAAATTGATAAAACCCGGCGGGCGAATTTTCCATCTCCAAGGAAAAACACTCAGATCTCCTATCAGAAAAATTCCCAATTCCCCCTTTGGGGCTTCAACTCTCACATAAAGTTCTTGTTTTGCCAATTCAAAGGTTGGAGAAGGTTTTTTACTAATAAATCGATAGTCAAAATCATTCCATTCGGAATCTTTTACTCTATCAAAACGTCGTATTTCTAAATTCTCGTAGGGCCCTCCTGGAATTCCTTCCAGAGCCTGCTGTATAATTTTTATTGATTCTGTCATTTCACCGATTCGTACTAAATAACGAGCTAACGAATCTCCTTCTTTTTGCCATTGAACTTCCCAATCAAATTCATCGTAACACTCGTAATGATCAACTTTACGAAGGTCCCATTGGATTCCGGACGCCCGTAGCATTGGGCCCGATAAACCCCAATTTAGTGCTTCTTCTCCGCGAATAACGCCCACGCCTTCGACCCGTTCTAAAAAAATAGGATTCCGTGTAATAAGCTTTTTATATTCAGCAACCCCCGTTGAAAAGTAATCACAAAAATCCAAACATTTTTCTATCCAGCCATAAGGTAGATCAGCAGCTATTCCTCCGATACGAAAATAATTATGCATCATTCGCATACCAGTAGCTGCTTCGAATAAGTCATATACCAATTCCCTTTCTCGAAAAATATAGAAGAAGGGGGTCTGTGCACCAATATCTGCCATAAAAGGGCCAAGCCATAACAAATGGGACGCTATACGACTCAACTCCAACATAATGACTCTGATATAACTAGCTCTTTTAGGTACTTGAATATTTCCTAATAGTTCGGGCCCATTTACAGTTATTGCTTCCGTGAACATAGTAGCTAAATAATCCCAACGCGTCACATAGGGCAAATATTGGATAATTGTTCGATTTTCCGCAATTTTCTCCATCCCCCTGTGTAAATAACCTAATATAGGCTCACAGTCAATAACATCTTCACCATCTAGAGTAACGATGAGTCGAAGAACACCATGCATTGATGGGTGGTGAGGCCCCATATTGACTACCATAAGGTCTTTTCTTGTAGCTGGTACAGTCATAAGTTTTTTACCCATTCATTTTTCCATGAATTGCTGAAAGTGAAAAGAAGTTTATCCAAATACCAAATAGGAAAAAGTACTTAAAATGATTCTTCCAATTAACGAGTTTTTGCCTCTCGAATACTCAACTGACCAATTAATTCTTTATAACGTGCTCTATTTTTTTTTGCCAAATAAGCCAACAGCCGTTGACGTTTTCCTAAAATTTTTCGCAAACCTCTCTGAGATAAATAGTCTTTTTTATGCACTTCCAAATGTGAAGTAAGTCTCCGTATCTTATTGGTAAAACGGAATACTTGAAATTCAACCGACCCCCTTCTTTCTTTTTCAGAAATAACCGAAATGAATGCACTTTTTACCATAAAAGATTTTCCCTCTTCCACTTTTACAGATACGGATTTTATCGATGAGTAATAATAATGATAGTAATTTTAATGTGTTATATACAATAATCTGAATTTCTTTATGAACTCCTAATTTTATCAACTCATATTAATCCACCCAGGTCATATTAATCCATCCAGGTTTCAATTTAATTTATTCTGAAAAAGAAAAAAAGAAGAAAGAAGGAAGGGGGTTCATTTTTGCATGGCATAATTTAGGCCTAAAATGAAGAAGATTTTGTTAATTGATTTGTAGGCCTAATTGATACCTCAGCGGTTTTAGTCTTCGTATTATATATTAGAATATTAGAATGGCATGGAAGGTGGGGCGTGTCAATCTCTTTACTTTCATATACCCCGTAGGGTATAGCATATATAGGAAAAATGGGCTATCAACGACTTTTCAACCGCGGATACATCTGTATCCTTAACATACTGAAACGACTGCCGTTATTTGTATCAAACCAATAGCGATTCATACAAGCTAAATCTTCTAATCGATAATTAGGCCAAAGAAAAAATTTGAAATTAATTAATTCATTCTTATCTTTATTAAGATTAAGAGGGTTCTCTTTATCCAAATCCAAAGATTGACTACAATTGTTCTCAGTCGAAGATATTGGATTTTTATTCCAAGTCTTTGAATTGAAAGAAATTAGAATTCTCAACTCTCTACGACGTCTATGCGATAAAATGGTTTCGGGAACAAGTAAATCAAAACCATTCTTATCAACATAGGGTTGTTTTCTATATCCTTGATTAATTTGGTGCTTAATCTTATGAACCAACAAAATACCTAAGGTTTGATACATAATAAATTGTCCATCATTTTTGACAGACAGGCGTGTGGGTTCGACAATAAAGAACGCGCGTTTGATCCATTCTATAAGCTTTACATCCTTTCGAATACACATTAAATCCAAACTAATTTCTCCTCCTCGAATCGAGGATATAGTAATTTCTCGTGGATTTGGCAGTCCAAGCATGAAAGAATATATTTTGATATTATTCAAAATTCTTTTAGCCAAAGTACTGCGCGAGGTAATTTGAAAAACTACAAAACGTTTTAGGAGTAAATCTATTTCTTTTTCTAGCTTACTTTTCTTTCTCTTTTTAATTTTCATTTTTTTGGGGGAAGGGTCTTCAATATCTTTTTCGTGGTTTGTTGAAGGAACAGATTCAGCATTCCCTTGTTTTTGTACATTTGATCTAAGATCTCTTTTGCTTTCGACCGATTCTTTTTCTTTTTGATCTTTTTGATCTTTTTGATTTCGATTTTGATTCTTTATTTCTTTATTTGAAACGGATTCCCCTTTTTGTTTTTTGTTTCCTTCGATGTTTTTCTTTTCACTAAGATCATTTTCATTTAGATTCAAATTTAAAAGAAGGATTTTACTTGGTATAACCCACGGTTTTAGTTTATATAGACTATAGCGTAGGACAAATTCTGGGAAGGAAAAAAATCCCAGGTATGAGATGGGACGTTTTAGTATTTCTTCATTCATTCCCATCCAATTCAAAAAACCTTTTCGGGGTTTTGGTAAATTGGTTTGGAGCTTTTGCGGATTTTTAAGATAAACAAGCTTTTTTTTATCAATTTTTTCAAAAATTGGATATTGATAATTGTTAGTATCAATATGAGTATTTTCATTACTCGTGATATCCATTCTGATGTAGGACTCAATAATAAGTTGTTGTCTACGATCCCAAGTTGGATTTTGAAAATTAAAAAAACGAAAATCAAAATATTTTCTATCGCGATCTTTTTGTCTATAATGAATATTTTCATAATTCTTAATAGGAATAGGGAAACTTCTCCATATATATATATCAGAAAAATTCTCTTTATGAGTGTTGGATTTATAAGAAATATCTTCGTTCTTTTTTAATTGGACTTGCGAGCTTGATTTAGAAATAGCCGAGTCCCTCTTATTTTCATAATTAAAATTAATAGATTTATATGATAACAGATCATATTTAGAGCTTTTTTGAAAATTTTCTGTTTGATTCACTGTTTGATTCACTAAGTAATCTACTTCAGAATTCCTAGAATTACCCCCCTTTATGGACTGAACTTTTTCATATGAATCCCGCTTGGTTTTTTTTTTTTTTTTTCTATAACGTAGATTAATGAAATTTTTCATCTTTTTCCACCTTCTAAACCTTTTAAGACGAGACAAATTGTATTGATAATGTCCCCTTATCCAGTTTTTCCATTTATTATCCGGGCGTTTCTTATGACTTAATTTAGAATCAAGTATTCCTTGTGTTTCAAAGGAATCTTTTATTTCATCCTTAATAAAAAAAGACATTCCATTATATTGAAAAACAGATCTTAATTTGTTACTAACTTGGGTTTGTGATAATTTAAAAAATACATATGCTTGTGACAAATAGGATAAGTCCCCAAAACTATGTAAATCTTTACTATTTCTAAGAATATTAATTGAAATAAAGTTAATTATATTTTTATTTTTTCTATTAAGCCTTTCTTCTTTTGTTTCATTAATGGGCTTATCCGGCATTTTTTTTATCGATTCAAAAAGAAATTGTATATTGAGTCTGGTAATATTAATAATAGCTAAAAAAATATCTATGTATACTTTTTCAAGGAAAATTTTTATAAAACAATCTAATTGAGAGATTAATCGGACAGTTCTTCTTTTTAATATTTGCCAAATATTTGTTGTCCATTCGAATCTTTTAGCATTATACCCTTTTTCGGTAGGATTAATATATACGCCGGATGGGGTTATTTTTTTTTTTTCTTTTGTAATTCTTTCTATTTTATTTTTAATTGTCCTTGTTCTACCTGTTAGATCCTCCCTTTTTATTAGTGCATAATTTTTCCAATTTTGAGATTGAAATAGACTAACTGATTCATGAATTATTTGATTGCTGCTTCTAGAATCTTTTTCGTTTTTAATTTCATTCGAGTCTGATACTTTTATTAATCTAAAAATTTGGTTGAATTTTGAGAGTACTTTTTGTTTTAGTATTCTTGTTATAAATACTAACCTTTCAATAATGTCAATAATGCATTTTTTTGTTTCTTTTAAAACTAATTTGGTTTTTCCTAATAAATATAAATAGAAATCTAAATACGCCCTTTTTAATTTTTCTATTTTTGGTTGTAGTTCCTTAAAAATGGGGTCAAAAAAAGAATCTCCTTTTCTAATTCTGGGAGAACCAAAAGGAAGGTTAGTTTCCCGTCCCCAAACTGTTAAAAAACAAAACTCATCTTTTTGGTTTTCCTCTTCGATTAGATTTCTATCAGAGGGTCGTATGTGCCAAGGTTTCAGGTAGAAAGGAAATAAGATTTTTATCTGAATACCCTCTGTCCACCCATTTATTGGAAATTCTGTTTCCGATACTTGGATACCATTATGGGTACATTTAACATGCATTTCGCGCTCCCATTCCTGTATATCCTCAAACCATTCAGGAGATTGAAATAATAATATACGTCCAATATTTTTTGCTATTATCAATGAAGGCAATACAATATATTTTCTAAGAATAGATTGAGTTATTAACGCGGATCCCCTTATTATGTGCCCACATATGATATTATCCCATCCCTCCGATATCTCCATCCGACTTTCTTCTTCTTCCTCGTTTAGACTATTTTCAATTTTGTTTTTTTTTCCTTCTTCGTCTATATACTCCACGTCTATATACTCGACAATTTCGGATTCTATCCCCTTGTCTGTCCAATTTGTAAAAAAAACTTTCCAAAATTTGGATATATCAAACGGTAGGCGGGGGAGTCTTTTGACTCTATCCAAAAAAAGGGGAGAGTGCGCCTTTGCTTGAAACAGTTCAAAAATGAAAGTTTTACGCCTTTGAGCGCGCATAGCACCTTTAATTACTCCTCGCCGAAAGTCCGATTGGTATGAATAACTTGGCAAAATAAATTCCTTTATCTCATCTTCTGTATCAGTATCACCACTGCTATTAGAATTGTAATAATTCTGTTCAGGTCCATTTTGTTTATCCTCCTTTTGTTTATGTTGTTTATGCTCCTTTTGTTCATGTTCATTTGCTTTTTCTTCAATTTTTTTTTCTTCTTCTTTGGTAGGAATCAAAACCTTTACGTATTTGGCTTTTCTTGAGCGAATTTGATATTCGACTGGCACTCCCCCGCTGTCAATGCCTTCTTGAACTTGTTGTTCAAATTCGGTTATTAATTTGTCTGGCCATCGGGGGACTTTTTTACTGATAATAGAATCTGTAATAGATTCTTCTGCATTAGATTCTGTAATAGATTCTTCTGCATTAGATTCTGTAATAGATTCTTCTGCATTAGATTCTGTAATAGATTCTTCTGCATTATATTCTGTAATAGATTCTTCTGCATTATATTCTGTAATAGATTCT